TTCTGGCAATCCTTTAATAGGCTTTCCTCAAATCTTATTATTAAAATATATTCGAGAAAATAGGATTCGAACCTATGACTTTTCGCTCCCAAAGCGAACACGCTACCCCTACGTCACTTCTCGAGATTAAAAAAATAATAATTTAACGATCTACTTCCCCAAATACAATATCCTGAGTACCAATAATAGTAACAACGTCTGCTAACATATGAGATGAGGACATCAAATTTAAAGCCTGTAGATGCGAAAACCCCGGGGCTTTAATCTTGCAACGATACGGCCTATTTGTTCCATTGGAAATTAGGTATACACCAAACTCTCCTTTGGGTGCTTCGGTTGCAATGTAGGTTTCCCCCACAGGAACCAAAACCCCCTCTGTGTACAGTTTAAAATGATGAATCAACGCTTCCATATTTTGTTTTAACTCGACACGAGACGGGGGACTTATTTTATAGTCATCAACTTTTACACTACCTTGAGGCATTTTGTTTAAACATTGATAAAGAATATTTAATGATTGCCGCATTTCCTGAATACGGATAGTATAACGATCAAAACAATCACCGTTTACACCCACGGGTATATCAAATTTTATTTCAGGATACACCTCGTAGGGTTGATTTTTACGTAAATCCCAAATAAGACCTGAACCCCGAAGCATCACCCCCGAGAAACCCCAATCTACCGCCTCACGTGCCGTAACCACACCAATATCAACTAACCGCAATTTCCAGATAGGGTTGCTAGTTAACATCTCTTCGATTTCGTCTAACCGGTGCCCAAATTGATTACAAAACGAATAAATATCGTTTAATATACCTAAACTTAAATCTTGGCTAACACCACCCGGCCGAAAATAACTAGCATGCATACGAGCCCCACTTACTCTCTCGTAAAACTCCATTAATTTTTCTCGCTCTTCAAACGCCCACAAAAAAGGTGTCATAGCACCAACATCCATAGCATGACACCCCACAGCTAATAAGTGGTTTAGTATACGAGTAATCTCAGCGAAGATTACTCGTATATACTGAGCTCTCCTAGGAATCGAAACGTTTAACAGATTCTCGACCGCCAGGGCGTACGTGTGCTCTTGACACATCATCGAAACATAATCTAGACGATCGAAATATGGCAAAGCTTGTAGGTAAGTTTTGGATTCAATCAACTTTTCAGTACCCCGATGCAACAAACCTATATGCGGATCCGCGCGTTGAACAACTTCACCATTTAATTCCAATATTAATCTAAGAACACCGTGCGCCGCAGGGTGTTGTGGACCAAAATTAATCGTAAAATGTTGTAAATTTTTCTTTTGTTTTTTATTTTTAAGAATCATTGTTAATTAACAATTTGTATACTTTCTGGAAATAGAGAGATTTGAACTCTCAACCACATGCTTGCAAAGCATACACTCTACCAATTGAGTTATATTCCCAAAACCATGATTCCCGGCTTAACCCAGTATTTATGGCTACCTAGATAAGGACACTCGAGTTCGGTATGGATTCGGGTAAAAGACCTAGATACTATATATTTCGTTATTACCAGACGCAGGTTCCCCTACGACTACCTTGTTACGACTTCATCCCAGTTATTTATACTCCCCTCAAAAGAAATATTTCTTAGATTAGAATACCTCGTAAAAATCTCTTTTTCTAAAAAGCATACTTAATTTAGATCTATTCACAGTCTTTAAGCAAAATTAACTTCCAGGATGTGACGGGCGGTGTGTGCAAGGCCCAGTGACATATTCACCGCGGCATCCTGATACGCGATTACTAGTGATTCCAACTTTATGGGGGCGAGTTGCAGCCCCCAATCCGAACTAAGAAAAATTTTGAAGATTGGCTCCGGTTTACACCATCGCAACTAACTGTATTTCCCATTGTAGCACGTGTGTAGCCCAGTCCATAAGGGCCATGAAGACCTGACCTCATCCCCACCTTCCTCAAACTCAACGTTTGCAGTGCTTGGTCTGTATCAAAGAATATACATGAACCATATAAGGGTTTCGCTCGTTCTAAGGAATTAACCTAACATCTCACAACACGAGCTGACGACGGCCATGCAACACCTGAAAATTTTAAAAATTACATGTCTCCATATAAATAGCAAATTTACAAGAACTGGTAAGGTTACGCGCGTATTATCGCATTAAACCACATGCTCCACCACTTGTTTGGACCCCCGCCAATTCCCTTGATTTTTAAGCTTGCGCTCGTACTCTTCAGGCGGGATGCTTAAAGTGTTAACTGTATATTTCCCAGAGAACCTAAGAATTAGCATCCATAGTTGACAGCATAGACTACCAGGGTATCAAATCCTGCTTGCTACCTATGCTTTCGTCCCTCAACGTCAGTACTGCACAAGAAAATCGCTTTCGCCTTTATGATGTTCCACCTTACTTTTAAGGATTCTACCCCTCATTAAGATATTCCATTTTCATTTGCCAGACTCTAGTTTTAATGTTTTCTTTGCCGAGATTAGGTTAAGCCCAACTTTTTAACAAAGAACAGACAAAAAACAGCCTACGGACCCTTTACGCCCAGTTATTTCGAATAAGGCTTGCCCCCTCCGTATTACCGCGACTGCTGGCACGAAGTTAGTCGGGACTTTTTCTTGGTTTACTGTCATAATCTTCAACCAGAAAAGAAATTTACAACCGAAGCCTTCAATCTTTCACCAAGTCTTGCTGGATCAGGCTTCCGCCCATTGTCCAATATTCCTTACTGCTGCCCTCCAAAGAAACCTGGGCCTTGTCTCAGTCCCAATGTGGTTGATCATCCTTCCAGACCAACTAAGCATCATGGGCTTGGTAAGCCAACCCCTTACCAACTACCTAATACTGTACGATATTATTTTCAACCGAACTCACTTCTTTATATATTTAATATATTTATTTGGTATTTTTCTGCCTGTAACACAAACTACTCCCCTGTAGGGATAGAATTATTCCAAAGTTGAAAGCAAATATTCGTATGTTACTCACCCGTACGCCATGGTTTATGTTTAATAAACCATTAGACTCGCATGTATTAAAGCAAACTTATAGCCTTCATTCTGAGCCAGGATCATACTCATCTTAATTAAGTCTTTAAATTATTAATAGACATAAACGGAGAACTCTTGTCGATTGCGTCGATAGGATTTGAACCTATGTCCTTCAGGGCATGAGCCTGATAAGCTTAACCAAACTGCTCTACAACGCATTCTTATATTGTCGGCACTTAAAGCCCAAAAAATAAAAACAGTCCCCACAACAACAGGATAAGATAGGATTCGAACCCACGACAGTTTTAACTGCGCCAGTTTTCAAAACTGATGCCTTTGACCACTCAGCCACTTATCCAAACAGAGACGGTAGGATTCGAACCTACGCTGTACTCGTACAGGTTGATTTAGCAAACCAAAGCTTTAAGCCACTCAGCCACATCTCCGAATAATTTACCAACTGGATTTAATTAATCCGGGTATTAACCCCCTAGACGCTAACTTTAACAAACGAAGTCGAGATAACTTATAAAAACCAACAACTGCTCGTGAACGGCTGGTTTGCACACAATAATTGTGGGTGCGGGATAAACTACCTTGTCGGGTAGTGGCAGACCCCTGCATTTGCGCCCACCACCTAATTGCCGGGTCCAAAGTTTGATTCACACGAATTGCCTTAAAAATTTTTTGTTTTACTTCGTGATTCTTAAATCTTCGTCTCCTAATTAAATCAATTTTTTTTTTTACCACTCCAAACTTCCGATTTTCCAAGCATAGATGAAACCAACAATTAACTCAAATAAAAAATCCATCATAGACCAATACCCAACTGACGGCAACTGGCTTAAACTAACAGCCCAAGGAAACACAAATACAGTCTCAATATCAAATAATAAAAAAAGAATTGCAACTAAATAGAATCTAACGTCAAAGGCATTTCTCGCATCTTCATAAGGATCAAACCCACATTCATAAGAGGACAATTTTTCACTATCAGCTTTCGAGAAAGCTAAAATATAGGATAAACCAAATATAAGAAACGCTAACAAAATGCTAATTAAAAAAAACAATAAAACCGGATAATATTCATGTAAATAAAACATTTGTATACACGAGAAAGACGGGAGTTGAACCCGCGACACTTGACGTGACAAGCCAATACTCTAACCACTGAGCTACTTCCTCAAGACCAACCGACCGGACAAAGGTCTATTACCCCACCAGAAACCTCAGTTTTCAACGACGTTTCTACGAACATACCAATTTCAGAATTAACTCCCCTATTAGTTGTTCCCACGATCCCCGTACCCCCAACCAAGTCGGAGTATCGCACACATCGTGTACAAACAATACAGCGTTTCATAACAGTTTTAACCAAGGCACCCCAAAAAGTATCAACCGAAGAATTTTTTAAAAAAAAAAACCTACCCCTGTCTGACCCAAAATGAAAACTTTGTTCCTGTAAGTCACACTCACCTCCTTGGTCACAAATAGGACAATCCAAGGGGTGGTTGACTAAAATAAATTCCATAACACCCTCACGGGCTTTCCTTACCAAAGCACTCTCGGTAAAAATTGACATATTAGGTATAAAGGGTAAGGCACAAGAAACTTGAGGCTTCGGAGAATTACCTACTTCGACTAAACACATACGACAATTTCCTGCTATTAATAGCTTTTCGTGATAACAAAATCTTGGTACTTCTTCGCCTGCGGCTTCACAAGCCTGTAAAACAGTTGAACCACCCTTAACCCAAACAACTAAATTATTTATTGTTATTTTCATTGACCATATCTTTTAATACATCCAAAACAGACTGTCAAATTTTGGGCAATATATATATATATACTATTTTTAAGTTAATACTGAAAACGGCGACGAACATAACGATCGACAATTAATTGCCTTGACGGTAAAGCCAAACTAATACAACTTGTCATAGCAATTAATAAGACACCACCGCACACAATAAAAAGTGAAGTAAAGTCTGTGTATAAAATTTGAAAATTCTTAACAGATGAGTCATAATCTATTTTTAATGGCTGAAAAGAATCGTATAAAAGTATTTCCGATTCAGTAATCATAAAACCGTACTTACAAAAAAGATGCTTCAGTAAAATAAAATAATCATATGACCCCATGCTATAACACGCCTGAAGCTCTAAATTGCATAGGTAATTTTCTAAAACTAAAAATGTTTCGTAATATACTTTGAATAACTCAGAAAAAATCTTCGAATCCAATAACAAACAGAATAAATCACTTATAGCGTATATCACCATGTTATCACAAAAGCCTGCTAAATAAAATAGAAAAACGGACTCAAAAAACAAATTATTAATTAATAAAATAAATAACCCACAGTGGTATACTAAGGGTAAACAAAATAGAAGCAAAGACAATAAAACTAAAAATGTGGCATCAAAACCTGATTTGTTTATTGTCTTTATATCCAAAATCATTACAACGAATAAAAAAAGAACAGCAATTGCACCGACATAAACCAAAACAAATATTAACGACAAATAATCGAAACCAAATAAAGCCAAGATACTTGATCCTGTCACAAAAAAGAGTACTAAATAAAGAATAGAATAAACAGGGTTGTGAGAAATAACAACATTTAACCCAAGTGCCAAAAATAACGACATAACAGTAGCAAATAGATACAGTTCAAACATTTTTTTTTTTTTTATATTGATAAAAACAAAAAAAAAACAAACCTAACACAAGAAAAAAAATAGTCCAGGCTTGCTGCAAAATGCCGGAAATAACAAATAAAAAAAGACCTAAAAGATACGCAAAACTAACCACGATATTATATAAAAACTTTAACATAAGTCACACTTAACGAGATATTAACAAAAACCCCGATAGGCAGAGTAATCCACATAACTTTGGAACATATATTCCTATCACACACGCTACGCATAGTATAATAATACCAAAAACAAGAACCAAAGAATAATGATATAAATAACCTGATTGCCACGACCTATTTTGGCGTGTTTGGGCTAGAATAACAGAAGATAGACCAAAAGGACCAAGACTCTCAATTAAACCCCGATCTATCGACTTGTACGTAAACTGATAACCTAAATCTAAAACATTTTGGCTGATTATTTCATTAAAAATTTTATCGAACAACCATTTCCTATTCAAAAAGGTATATACGATACGGCCAAACAAACTTGTTTTTAATAAAAACAGAAATTTGTTATACCTAGAATAAACTAAAAACGATAAACCCCCACCTAAAACACTTAGACATAAGGGAAGCAACTTCATAATAGTAGGCATAAATTCAGCATCGATTAAACTAAGATGCTCCGGAAGAATAAAGATAGAATTACCCCAGAAATTTGTACCGAGACCGATAAATAAATCACGACCCAAATACCCTATAAATATACTAGGAAGAGCCAAAATGCCTAGAACCGAACCAATAATCCAACCCCCTTCGGTCGCTGATAGAATCAAATGACGCGGGCCATTAGATTCCGACAAGAAACATAACGCCAATAATCGTATTGAATAAAAAGCGGTACAGAACGCGGCAAAACTACCCAACCAATAAGCAAAATGCGAAACATTGGAGTAGGTGGCATAACCTATTTCGAGTATAACATCTTTTGAATAAAATCCTGTAAGAAAAGGCATACCCATTAAAGCCAAAGAACCAACCACCATCATAGAATACGTAAAAGGTAATATCTTACGTAACCCACCCATTTTACGCATATCTTGTTCGTCACCAACCGCGTGAATAACAGAACCAGCCCCAAGAAACAATAATGCCTTAAAAAATGCATGATTAGCCAAATGGAAAATAGCAACAGAATAATTCGACAAACCACAAGCAAATACCATATACCCAAGTTGACTACAGGTTGAATAGGCAATAACCCGCTTCAAATCATTTTGAACTAAAGCGGTGCTAGCAGCAAAAAAAGCAGTAATAGCCCCAACAAAACTAACGACAACCAAGGCTTTTGGACAATACTCTAATAGAGGAGAGCAACGTGCTAATAGAAATACACCCGCTGTAACCATTGTAGCAGCATGGATCAATGCCGAAACTGGTGTGGGGCCTTCCATTGCATCGGGCAACCACGTGTGTAAGCCAAGTTGTGCTGATTTGCCGACCGCACCTACAAAAAGAAGAATACCCAGGAGATTAAACGCGTTAATCTCCTGATTAAAAAACAATAAAGTATAGGACGAGAGTTGTGGGGCTAAAGCAAACACAGTGGCATAATCAACTGAACCAAAACAAATAAAAATACAAAATATGGATAAGGCTAAACCAAAATCTCCCACTCGATTTACCAACATGGCTTTTATAGCCGCTTTATTGGCTTGAATGCGTGTAAACCAAAAATTAATCAATAAATAGGAGCAAAGACCAACCCCCTCCCAACCAACAAACATTTGTACAAAATTATCCGCTGTCACTAATATCAACATAAAAAATGTAAACAATGACAAATAACTCATAAAACGTGGTAGATGTGGATCCCCTCCCATGTATTCTAATGAGTACAAATGAACTAAACTAGAAACAAGTGTAACAACACATAACATAACAACCGTTAAACTATCAAAACAAAACCCCCAATCCACATGAAAAAAGTCTAACTCCAACCATGGCACTAACCTTATGTAAGTCGGGCAAGAGGAAAAACCAACCTCGTAGAAACAAAGACAACTGAGTATAAAACTGAAACACACCGAACAACCGGTGACTATGCCAGCGCCAATCCCACCCAAAAACCGTCCGAAGAATCCGGCTATCAAAGAACCGAAAAGCGGCAAGAATATTACATTAAGATACATTATAATCCTTTACAGGAATCGAACCTATTTTTTTGTCGTAAAGAGACAACGTCCTAACCACTAGACGAAAAGGACAAAATGCTTAGACATTAACACAAACTATATTAGAAACTGCAGCATGCATTGGCTGCAAAAAAACATTGGGATAAATTCCCATTATCAAAGTACCTAATATTAAAGGTAAAAATAAAACAAATTCGCGCAGACTTATGTCTAAACCAATAAGTTTAGCATTACCGTAAGCTACCCTATTAAATAACCACAAAGAGTATGCCCCACCCAAAACCATTGAGGTAGCTGCAAAAAAACATGCCGTACTATTGGCCTCAAACGCTGACAGTAAAAGCAAAAATTCCCCAACAAAACTAGAGGTGCCTGGTAAACCCAAATTGGCCATAGTAAAAAAGAGAAAAACAATTATAAACACGGGCATGCTGTGAACCAAACCGCTGTAATATTTTACCACACGACTATGCCACCTATCGTATAATACACCGATAATCAAAAAAAGAGCCGAAGACACAAAACCATGACTTAAACTTTGTAATAATGCAGCTTCTACCCCTAAAATACTCCCAGTAAAAAGACCTATAACGACTAGATTCATATGTGCCACTGAAGTATAAGCAACAAGCCTTTTTAAATCTGTTTGTCGGATAGCTGTCAGGGAAGTATATACTACGCCCAATAAACTGAGACTAAATATAAATGGGGTAAAATAAACGGAAGCCTCTGGAAACAAACCCCAAGAAAAACGTAAAAATCCATATGAACCCAATTTTAATAATATTCCAGCCAGAATAACAGATCCCGCTGTTGGAGCTTCTACGTGAGCTTCTGGTAACCATATATGAAAAGGCAACATTGGAACTTTGGCAGCAAATGAGGCAAAAAAAGCCAACCACAACCACCTTTGGCTATATTCCGAAAATTCTATCGTAGATAAAATTTCATAATTACTGGTACCAGAAAAATGATAAATATAAATTACTGCTATTAGCATTAATAAAGAACCAAATAGCGTATATAAGAAAAAAAGATAAGCAGCCCGTACTTTACGCTGTCTAGATCCCCAAACCCCAATAACTAAAAACATTGGTATTAATACTGTTTCAAAAAAGATATAAAATAAGACTAAATCTAAACTTGTAAACACTAATATCAAAACAAATTCCATTAGCATAAAACTAATTAAAAAAGATTTAACCCCTACATTAATTGAAAACCAGGAGGATAATATACACAAAGGAAAAATAAGAGTAGTCAGAATAACAAAAAACAAGGATATACCATCTACCCCCAGAATCACATTAATGTTAGCAACAGGTAACCACAACCCATCCACTACGAATTGAAACTTAGAAGTAGACTGATCAAAACCCACCCATAGCAATAAAGAAATTACAAACACCACTGACGTACAACCGAGAGAAACTTGTTTCAAAATTAATTTTTGATTATCCGGAATAATTAACAAAAACCCAACCCCTAATAATAAAATAACTAGTATATATATTAACAGCATTATTAATACTTTTCCAGATTTGATCAAACTATAAATCTTCTAAACGTTTACCAATCCAACTAATATACTCATCAAGGCCGACGGATTGGACTACTATAGGCATAAACCCATGATTAACCCCGCAAATTTCACTGCACTGGCCGTAGAATACCCCCTCACGTTTAATAAAAATATTAATCAAATTCAATCTACCGGGACAAGAATCAACCTTAACCCCCAAACTTGGTACTGCCCAAGAATGCAAAACATCAGCACCTGTTACTAAAACCCGTACATGGGTATTAACAGGCAACACTACTCTATTATCTACCTCAAGTAGACGAAAAACTTTACCACCCTTGCCCGTGCTATAAGGTTTCGGGATAATTAAATCTTCCTCCGGTATTAAATACGAATCAAAGTTGATAGATTTTATCTCCGTAATAGCTTCCCCACCAGAATCAGCAACTTCACTAACGTAATCTGAATATTCGTATGACCAATACCACTGATGCCCTACTACTTTCAAAGTTATTGAAGGGTCCACAATTTCGTCCATAGAATATAATAAAGCAAAAGAGGGTAAACCTATAAACATCAATATTAAAGCAGGACTAATAGTCCATACAATTTCTAACAACGTTGAGTGGGTAAAATTTTCAGGAACAAAAGAATTTGATGAGTCCGAAGAAAAAAGAACTAACGAACGATACAGCATCCAACCGACAAAACAAGCTATTAAAATCATCAAAAACATCAGTTGATTATTAAAATATATTATGCCCTCCATTACGGGGGTCGCCGGATCTTGGAAACCTAATTGCCAAGGGTGAGAGGCATCCATAAAACTTAATTTAAGGGGTATTAAACAACTTCCCAACAAAAACAAAAACCTAATACACGAAACCTTCATTATGTCTAAGATATTTTTCATTTAATTTCTACTTACGATTTTTAATATTGAATCTCCCAATAAACTTTGAAACCTCTGTTTGAGGTTCCCCAAACAGACTAGACCAGAGGGGGTGATTAACAGAGTCCTTAACCAGAATATTGTGGACCAAAACAGATTTAAAACACGGTTTTTCGGTGACTAGTAACCCCCCGTTAGACAGGATAAAACAACTAAACACACTTTTCATTTACTTAGCTGGTAAGAGCTTAAATAATTTTCGATCCAACCGATAAAAATACCCCCAGCTATAAAGAAAAAAAAATAATAGGAAGAAGCAAAAATACCAAAGGGTAAATAATAATCATCTACTGGAGTAGTACCTGACCAGGCCAATAAAACAAAATTACCGACAAATACCCAAAATGCCAAAGCATATAAAGGCCTAAAATTACCACTCCGTATCAAAGAGGTGTTTAATAAGGGGTATATAAATAATGCAAGAATAGCACCACCCATAGCAAGTATACCACCGACCTTATTAGGTATGATCCGCAATATTGCATAAAAAGGTAAAAAGTACCACTCGGGAACAATATGGGCTGGGGTTCCATAAGGGTCCGCCTCAATATAGTTATCAGGATGCCCAAGCATGTTTGGGTAATAGAATATAAATACAGACATAACCGACAACAGCACAAAAAAACCAACTAAATCTTTGACGTAAAAATAAGGATAAAAATTCACATTAGCTAATCGAGTTTTTACCCCTAATGGATTATTTGAGCCATCCTTGTGCAATAATCCCAGATGAACAAATACCAGACCAGCTATTAAAAAAGGTAGTACATAATGTAAACTAAAAAACCGATTCAACGTCGGATTACCAACCGTATAACCACCCCAAATCCACATAACTATATCTTTACCTATAACCGGTATAACGGTAAACAAATTAGTAATTACCGTAACCCCCCAAAAACTCATTTGACCCCAGGGTAAAACGTACCCAATGAAAGCCGTTGCCATCATTAAAACATAAATTATAGCCCCCGACCACCATAAAGATTGACGTGGTTCCATAAATGAACCATAATATAAACCTCTAAATATGTGGGCATAAACTACGATAAAAAAAAAAGAAGCACCATTGGCGTGAAGATAACGAATTAACCACCCATTATCAACGTCACGCATAATATGCTCTATGCTAGCAAAAGCATAATGTGTTTCACTAACGTAATGCATAGCTAAAAAAGCACCGCTAAGAATCTGAATACCTAAGCAAAACCCCGCTGCGGAACCATAACTCCAATTATAATTTAAATTCATAGCAGTCGGATAATCAATAATATGAGAATCTACCCAAGCTACTAAAGTGTTAACATTCCATCTAGACATACGTGAATCCCATTAATTTATTAAACCATCAAAAACGCTTATTCGACCAAGGAGTACTAAAGCTGAACATACGAAACTCTTGACTCAACTCTATTGGTTCACAAACAACAACTCTTTGATCTTCATCATACCTAAGCTCAACAAACCCGCTTAATGGAAAATCTTTTCGTAACGGGTGACCCTCAAAGCCGTAGTCGGTCAGGATACGGCGCAGATCCGGGTGGGTAAAGAAAAAAACTCCGAATAAGTCCCAAATTTCACGTTCCCACCAGTTAGCACAGGGAAATAAACTTACACAAGAAAAAACTGGATTAACTTCATTAGTGTAAGTTTTAACACGTATACGGCAATTATAACCAAGACTTAATAACTCGTACACAATTTCAAAACGATTTTCTCGCTCCGGGTAGTCAACACCCGACACACATGTCAAAAGCTGAAACCCACCATTCGTATGATGATGTAAAAATATTAAGACAACCAACAAATGCTCTTTAGATACACTAATAACCATTTCTTGCCCATTAACCTTATATGTTTGAATAGGCAACAACTTTGTCAGTTTATTTGCATAAGCAACAATAGAATTATGCCGAAGTTTGCACATACTTATAAAACAGAAGTAAATCTAGAATTAACCTTAATTCGGGAAAGTTTATGGTCGATAACCAATAAAAGACGTGTCTTGTTAAATGACAACAATTCATCAAAAACAAGAGAAAACTCAGTTTTCTCTTTCTTACTGCGGGCTTTTACCCCTGAAACAATATCGGGTAATAAAAAACCAATTATTAAAAAATAAAATGTAGCAAAAAACAACCCCAACCAAAAAACCTGATTAAAAAAACTAGAAATATCAAATTGTGGCATTTATATTTTTAAGTACTAATAAAACTGGGCCTGAATCGAATTGAACGATCGGCTTTACGCTTATCAGGCGTACACTCTACCACTGAGTTACAAGCCCCCGTCAATTAAAACAACACTAACATAATTATAGCGTATACGCCAAGGTAAACGAATTAGCATTTAGAATCTGACTTGCCTTCGGTTAAAGTAATATAAACGATATAAAAAAAGAATAAAGAAGCCAATGCCGACAAAATCGAACCAAACGACGCTACAGCATTCCAACCAGAATACGCATCCGGGTAATCCGGTATACGACGAGGCATACCCGCTAAACCAAGAAAATGCATCGGAAAAAACGTTAAATTAACCCCTAAAAACATTAACCAGAAGTGAATTCGACCTAAAATCTCAGGGTAAGAAAGACCCGTTATTTTTCCAATCCAAAAATAAAACGCGGCAAACATAGTGAAAGCCGCACCCATAGAAAGCACATAATGAAAATGGGCCACCACATAGTACGTATCATGTAGAGCAATATCAATACCAGAATTAGCCAACACGACACCCGTAAGACCACCCACAGTAAAGAGAAATAAAAATCCGATAGAAAATAGCACAGGGGTTTCTAATTTAACAGAACCCCCCCACATGGTCGCAATCCAGCTAAAAATTTTTATTCCTGTTGGAACAGCAATAATCATGGTAGCAGCCGTAAAATAAGCTCGAGTATCAATGTCTAACCCCACGGTAAACATGTGATGAGCCCAAACAATAAAGCCAAGTATACCTATTGAGAGCATAGCGTAGACCATACCTAAATAACCAAATACCGGTTTACCGGAAAAACGAGATAATATATGACTCACTATACCAAAACCGGGCAATATAAGGATATAAACTTCTGGGTGACCAAAAAACCAAAATAAATGTTGGTATAAAACAGGATCGCCTCCTCCAGCAGGATCAAAAAATGTTGTATTAAAATTACGATCAGTTAAAAGCATAGTAATACCCCCCGCCAAAACAGGCAATGATAGCAATAACAAAAAGGCCGTAATGAGAACCGACCACACAAAAAGCGGCAAACGGTGCATACCCATACCCGGTGCACGCATATTAAAGATAGTAGTAATAAAATTAATCGCGCCTAAAATAGAAGCGGCACCAGACAAATGAAGACTAAAAATAGCCAAATCAACAGAAGGTCCAGAATGGGCTTGTATACCACTTAACGGGGGGTAAACTGTCCACCCTGTACCGGCACCGGCTTCAACTAATGAAGAGGCCAACAAGAGAACGAGTGATGGTGGCAAAAGCCAAAAGCTTATATTGTTCATTCGGGGAAAGGCCATATCAGGAGCACCAATCATTAAGGGGACAAACCAATTACCAAACCCCCCTATTAGGATAGGCATAACCATAAAGAATATCATCAAAAAAGCGTGTGCCGTAACTATAACATTATACAACTGATGATTATTCGACAAAAATTGGTTACTCGGACTAGCCAATTGTAAACGAATCAGCACTGACATACCCGTTCCAAGAACACCCGAAAAACCACCGAATAACAAATATAGGGTTCCTATATCTTTGTGATTAGTAGAAAACAACCACCGAGAACACCAAGCATACATTTGGTTAAAAATTACGTAATTTTTAACTGTTAATTGAAGACTATGATTTTGACTAAAAGACATAATATACTTTATTACCAACAAAACAAAAGTTTAAATTTTTTAAATTAGAAAGGATAGACCTAGCTTATAAGAAAGCAAATAAAAAATATTTGGATTAACCGCAAACAATAGAACAATTAAAGACGTTAAAGACAAAACAAAACTGTGGGATTTAGAGATAGTATCAAAAAAAGCCCAAGTATTGCTTTTCTCAAAATACAAAATTTTTATAATTCTAAGATAATAAAAGGCGGCAATAGAACTCGTAATTACAGCAACAACGCATACGATATAAAAATAACCATCGACTAACGCAACAAAAACAACCATCTTGGCAAAAAATCCACCAAATGGTGGAATACCTGCTAATGAAAAAAACATTAAACACGTTAGAAGCCCAAGGGTCGGGTTAGATTGGACAATGCCTACAGAGTCTACCAAAGATAACCAATTTTTACTGATAGGGCCTAAATGCATTAAATATGCCCAAACATAAATCGAAGTAAAAGTATAAATAAATAAATAAAAAAAAACGGCTTGAGACCCCTCAACACTGCCACAACCAACCCCCAAACACAAAAACCCTATATGGCCAACAGCGCTATAACCAAGAACCCGTTTAAATTTAATTTCCCCCAACCCGCCTAAACACCCGAAAAATAAACTCAACAACCCGCAAATAAAAAAAAAATTTTCCCAAACACTAGAAAACAACGACCAAGAACCTAAAAACACTAAACGTAAAAGTACGATAAAAATAGCAAGTTTGGGGACGGCAGCAAATAGTAAACTTACAATGGTCGGAGCACCCTCATAAACATCGATAACCCACATATGATAGGGGGCCGAACCCAATTTAAATAACAACGCAGACGCTACACACAACATACCCACGCAACCAAGTATTGAAAAATCTGACAAATTATTAAACAAAAGAGTCAAAGAGCCGAGATTCGTTGTCCCCGTAACAAGATAAAGAAGCGAAGAGCCAAATAAAAAAAATACCGAAGCTAAAGACCCTAAAATAAAATATTTTAAACCAGCTTCAGCCGAAAAACCCGAGTCTCGCTTCCAAGCAGCTAATGTATAAAAAATTAAAGATAAAAATTCTATACTAAGATAAACAGACAATAAATCATATGACGAAACCAAAAGGAATAAACTAAGAGTTATACCGATAAAAAAAACAAATACCTCATAAGGACGAATACGGGCTAAAAACAAGTACTCTTCCGAAAGTAAAACACAAAGAAAAACACTAAAAATAACGAATAATTTAGACCATGAACTTAGATAATCCAGAACAAATGTGGCATTCCACACGACCGTATCAATGATAGGGTTATTCAATACTAGAAAAAAACTCAATACTAAGGAGAGAAGGGTTAAACGTGAGACAAACGGAAGCAAATAGGTATAAAGTTCTGTTGCGTTAGCCACTTGAAAACTACCATAAACTAAAATGACCAAAAACGTCAAAGCCAAAAAAACTTCCGGCAATAAAGCTACTACATCAGCTTGAAATAACAAAGAATTAAATTTATTCATTATATTAATCTTACATTCTATAGGATTCGAACCTACCACCGCCGGTTTAGAAGACCATTGCTCTATCCACTAAGCTAAGAATGTGTATAACTAAGTATATAAACAACTCTTATAGTTTTGTATAATTAATGCAAAACCAATGCATCATTTATGTAAATGCAACTCAATATGGTAAAAACGTAAGCTTGAATCAAAGAAACTGCCAACTCTAATCCGAACAAAACAACTAAAACGAGTAGGGGCACTAGATGAACAATTAACAATAAACCACCACTACCTACCATAGCCCAAGCAAACCCCACAATAACTTTCAATAAAGTATGACCAGCCATCATATTTGCGAATAAACGAACGGCTAAACTAACCGGTTTAAAAATATAAGAAATAACCTCTATTGGAACTAATAAAAATGCTAATCCTAAAGATGTGCCCCCCGGTAAAAATAAACTCAACATATGAAACCCATGAACACCCGCGCATATGATCATAACACCTATAAAAACAGTATAAGCTAAAACAAGAGTTTGGATTAAATGACTAGTCGTAGTAAATGAATAAGGTGCTAAACCCGAAACATTAGATACTAAAACAAAAAAAAATATGGTAAAAATAAAGGGAAAATATTTTTGACCTCTCGGACCAACACTATCCCAGATTAAACCAGCTGCCACTTCATAGAGACCTTCAAAAATTAACTGCCAACGCGTTGGTACAATAGTCAAATCGAATATAACAAGCATAGAATAAAATGACCAAATCGCGCCTAAACTGACAAACGATGTCAAAACAGCATTAGTTATAGAAATATCTAAAAATAAAACACCAAAACTTAATATTGGGATAATAGAAAATTGCTCTAAAGGACTGTATACGCTCATAATAATAACTTAATCATCAAGCTCCCCACCAATAAATACCTAAAAATAAGATTAACCAAACAACATCGACAAAATGCCAATACCAAGCAGCAGCCTCAAAACCAAAATGATGTTGACGACTAAAATGATCAAAATATAATCGTACGGCACAAATAAATAAGAATATAGTCCCTATTAAAACATGAAAACCGTGAAAACCAGTAGCCATGAAAAAAGTAGACCCATAAACTCCGTCAGATATAGAAAACGGGGCTTCTAGATACTCTAACGCTTGAAAAGCAGTAAAATAAACAGCAAAAGTCAATGTTAAATACAAAGAAGTTTGAGCTTCCTTTTTCAAACCACCAACAATAGCATGATGAGCCCATGTAACTGTTGCCCCCGACGATAACAATAAAATAGTATTTAAGAGAGGCAAACCCCATGGACTGATGATTTCTAACCCTGCTGGCGGCCACACACCGCCTATATTAAAAACGGGGGCCAAAGAAGAAGTAAAAAATGCCCAAAAAAACGCAAAAAAAAACATAACCTCGGACACAATAAAAAGAATCATCCCCAATCTTAAACCCTCTTGGACAGCCTCAGTGTGTTGTCCTTCAAACGAAGCCTCTCGGATTATGTCCCGCCACCATGTAACCATGACGTATAGTACTGTAAAAACTCCTATAGATAATAATTGACCACCACCCGAATAATTATGCATAAACATAACACCACCAAAAGTCAAGCTTAACCCGCCTATTGACGCAACTAATGGCCAAGGGCTGGGATCTACTAAATGAAATGGGTGGCGATGAATGACCCTAATATTAGATTTCATAAATATCAATAAATTAGATTAAAGAAGGAAGTAGGATTCGAACCTACGATAGACAAACTAATAGATTTACAATCTACCGCCTTTAACCTCTCGGCCATTCCTTCTAACCAAACTAACTACCGGGACTTAAAAGTTTTTTAGTCTTGAAACTTATACGAGTTCGAATCTTTTTTCGTCGTTGCTTTGATGGCCGACACCCGTTATGCGAGGATAAAGTTTCATCCGTAATTCTATTTAACTTAAGATTATAATCACGAATAACATGAATTAACGCAACACGACTAACACCCAAACCTCGCAACATTAGAGAAACATCGGTATAACCCAATTCTTGGATTTTACGAGTAAAAATTTCCGAAAACGCCCTTACAGAAGCGTAATTAGCTCTTTTGTCAAAGCCAGTACCCTTTAAGCAGCCCAATGAGGAACTCAATTTTACTTTTTTTTCGTTTATGTCAATAAGACTGATCAAAACATTACGTTTTGTTGTACGAACACATATGAGACCTTTTTTGATTATACTTAACATATTACTTTACGGTAGATCTGCGTTTCGCATTGGTATGTGTCCGCTGGCCGCGAACTGGCAATCCCCGTTTATGCCGTAAACCCCTGTAACACATTATGCCGTAAAAACGACGTATTCGCTCGATTTGGTACTTCTCAAGACTTTGTCCCAAACGGAATGACGACGCTTCTATCAAATTCTCCAATATTCTAATTTGATCATAATCAATATCACAAAAACGACAATCTAAACCAATCCCCGACTTATTACATAATATCCTTGAACGATAACTACCTATACCAAAGATGTAAGAAAGGGAGAAAAGAACACTTTTCTCCGCGGAAAACGATGTACCGACAATATAAGACATATCATGTTTTTGAAATAATCTATAATGGAAAACCAAAAATTTTTACCGGACAAAATAAAAAACTTAATACACGGAAAACCCACAAAATCCGGACGCAATAATACGGGACAAATAACTGTATGGCATAAAGGAAACCGACACCCAAGGCTATACAGAAAAATTGACTTTAAACGTCACTCAACCAATGGTATAGTCGTGGGACTAGAGTACGACCCGAATAGAGGAGCGTTCTTAGCACGAATATTTAACCCCGATACTCGCGTAAATAACTATATATTGGCACCTGACAAAATAAAAATTGGCAATGTTATTAGATCAGATTCTGAACATACAATAAACGGACACAGCCAAAAAATACGTTATATACCTACAGGATCATCAATTTTTAATATTAGCACAAAACCCGGAGGTATTGGGAAATTTATAAGAGCACCGGGCAATTTCGGTACCTTGATTAAAAAAACAAATACAGAAGCACAACTAGTACTTAATTCCGGACAAAAAAAATGGTTTAATATAAACACACTCGCAACAATCGGAATTGTGAGCCACCCAAATAAAAAGTTAAGAAAATTAAAAAAGGCTGGGCAATCAAGGTGGTTAGGGAGAAAACCCGTAGTGCGCGGTGTTGCCATGAATCCGGTTGATCACCCCCACGGGGGGGGTGAGGGGAAAACTTCTGGCGGAAGACCATCAGTCACTCCTTGGGGAAACCCAACCCGAGGTAAACGTACAGTAAACTAAAAAGACATGCCTAGATCGAAATGGAAATCTCCTTTTATAGACAAAAGTCTATTTAAAACCTTAAAAAAAAACAAAAAAACATGGTCCCGACGATCAACAATATACCCAGCATTCGTGGGATTAAAAATGAAAATCCACAACGGAAAAGAAATGATCGTACGTGAGATCACCGCCCCAATGGTGGGACACAAATTCGGGGAACTGGTTCCAACTAGAAAAACATTTTTACCCAACACCCCCAAAAATTAAGATATGGGACAAAAAGCAAATCCAAATAGCATAAGACGTATTAACGAACAATACCGGGGTATTCCCTTTTGGAATACCCCGGTATTTAATTACAATACCTATAGTATACAAAAACTAATAAACGCCTGTTGTAGAAATACCAGCATTTACTTAAATAAAATAATTATTAATATATCCCACGGGTCAGTATATGTCGAATGTTACATGATCCAACTTTTTCAAGAATCAAATAAAAAGCGAAAATCAAGAAGACGCACGGAAAACGATAAAAACTCTAAAAATTTAATAAAGAATGGTTGGACTTCCGTAATAAAACGCCTTTACTTTGCCTTAAAATTAATACAAAAACAAACCGGATTAAAAAAAATAAAGATAAAAACCATAAGAAAAAAACTGTATACTAAAAATATACCAAAATCAGTAAGACAAAAAACATGCTTTTACACACGTGGGTTCAATAGTGTAAAATTTAATTACGCACGACCTGGAATGCAGATATTAACGGCCATAATGAAAGGAGAAACAACGGCTGATTGCTTTAATAATTTTATTCGCCAGAACATACGAACCCGAAGCAAAAGAAAAAAACATACCGATTTTACCCGGTTTTTAAAACAAGGCATAGAAATATTTGACTCGAAAAAAAAAATAAAGGGAATAAAAATACAACTTAAGGGCAGATTCGGCTATAAACCAAAGGGCCGTAGTAAAATATGGAAATACCAATTGGGATCCCTCCCATTAAGCCAAATCCGAGCCGTAATTCAATATCGATCCCAGCAAGCGCAAACTAAATTGGGCAGTGTTGGTATTAAAACCTGGATATACTATAACTAAATATGCAACCCCGACGAACAAAATATAAAAAATATTATAAACCAAGAGAATTTGGTAAAACTCTGACACGCCTAAAAACCTTAAAGCCAGAATCTAACTTGGAATTATTATCTTTGGAACCCTCTTATATAAACGGTAAACAAATAGAAGCTGCCCGACAAACTATACGCAGAAAGCTTAAAAAAAAAGGTTTACTAACCATTTTAGTTTATCCCAATTTGGGGGTAAGTAAAAAACCGATTTCAGCGCGCATGGGCAAGGGCAAGGGAAAAACACAGTATTGGATAACCCGCATTAAACCTGGGGCTTCGATTTTCAGACTAAGTGGAATAATACTTAAAGAAGGGATAGCTGCCTTAAAAGAGGGAGCAAACAAATTACCTTTGCGGGTAAAACTGATACGGGTATGAGAATTAAAAAAATTTATCGAAAAAAAACCACAGCACTTTTAACGGGCACTAAGTACGCCATAACAAATAAGATAACTGCTAGCAATCTATCAAATGAAACCACCAATATTGTATCAGAATTACTTTTCAAGGGGGGTTCATTTATGAAGAGACTAATCCCAGTAAATTATGATAATTTCCTAAAAATTTTAATAGGTAATAAAATCAATATTGTGTGTTTATTTTACCAAGGAAAGTGGTATCTGGGGAATTACGTAAAAAAAAAAAATTTACTTAAACAGCACCAAACACTACTTTCCCTGCTTTATAGACTAAAAACACCAATTAAGTAATTTCCTATACATTTTCTATTAAGTAATATTTTTAAAAGCAAATTAAAATATAAGTTATTAAACCGCAAAAAGGATTAAAAATGCCATCATCAAAGCGAATAATGCTATAGCTTCAGTCAGAGCAAAACCTAAAATCGCGTATCTAAATAACTCATCTTTCAGGGATGGATTACGTGAAGTACCTAAAACTAAAGCACCAAAAACCGTTCCAATACCCACACCTGCTCCGGCTAACCCAATCGTTGCCAAACCAGCCCCTAAGATTTTAGCAGCTTGAACTAACATGTTTATCTTGGAGAAACTTAGTCAAAATCCTAGCATTGAAAACATAGAAGCGAAAAAAGGGACTCGAACCCTCAACTTCAAGCATGGCAAGCTTACACTCTCACCATTGAGTTACTTTCGCCTAAACCCAATTACAACATACATAAAAAAATAGAACGCCCGAACAATAACATATCGTTATTGTTTTTAGTATAACAGTGTAGTTGGCAATGCAAATAACCCAGATCACCAAAAAATTTAATAAAAGGAACGAGTTCTTCAAAAGATAACATATCCCTTAAAGAAAAAGCAAAAATATCAGAACACCCCAAAAAACGAAATCCCTCAAATTGTTTCGTGCGCGGCAGAACCCTGAAATTTAAATTAAATAAGAACTTATATAAGTTTTTATTTCTCAAGGTTATTTTACAACCAATAACTTTACGAGATATCAAGGTACCTGAACGCAGAAGCCATGGCTTTTGCTGACTTACACACTCCAAAGCTAATACGCTTGCCAGGACCGAATAATCGTCCGTGCTTATTTTTCGAGTAAATAGAAGTAGTTTAGTTGGCTTTACAATCTCCATATAAACACGAGGATGAGTCGTTAAAACCAAATCTTTTTGTACTACGTTATCATAATGTATTCTTAAAAATGGAGTCATAATTAAACAAAGCCCTTTGCTAACACCCCCAATTTTGCCCATTTTAGTCGTCTAAGTTCTCTTGGTAATGTACTTGAGATACGGGTGCCTAAAACATTTTTTTTAGCCCCAATTAAGACTATTGAGTTGTTTCCCCAACGAATCACACGACCATCTACCTGTTTGTAAAATCTGCGAGTTTGAACTAAAACACCTAAGTGAATTTCGGATTTATTAACCCTTAACCGAACTTGACTTTTATGACGTTGACGCAAACTTTGAACAGAAACAACGACTGTATCACCTAATACTGCAAAAGCTTTTGCAGCTTTCCCTTTAACTTTTATACATTTAGCCCATTTGCCACCCGAGTTATCAACAATTCTAAGTTTCGATTGAGAGACAATCATTTCTATTAACTACCCCTAACTGGACTTGAACCAGTACGTCAAAAGACAAAAGATTTTGAATCTAACGTGTCTACCAATTCCACCATAGAAGCAAAAAAAAAATCACGATTTTAATAAAGACGCTTGATCTATCCTAATACTGCCACGTACACGGTAATAAACAAGAATAATGGCCAAACCAATAGAAGATTCACAAGCTGCTATAGTCAGAATAAACAACGCAAAAATTTGACCAATCATATCATCCAAATATACTGAAAAAATAAGAAAATTTAAACTTATAGAAAATAATGAAATTTCTAAAGACATCAAAATAGCCAATATATTTGTTCTATTTAAAATAACCCCACCAACACCAATAAAAAACATCAAAGAAGTAACATACGATAATTGAAGTATAGGCATTAATAATGTACAATAATAGATAACAAGGATATACTGAGATTAAAAAAAACACATGTCATGTATTTTTTTTAATCTCAGTATATCCTTTCTTTTTTCTGAAAAAAATCTGAAACCAACCTTATCCTCTAATAATAACAAACTATCAAGATCAATTGGAACCTTACGATTCCAACGATAACGATAATATCGACGGTTTAAACCTGATAAATTATGAACGTTATACCTGTGGTATAACGTCTCTCCTTTAATAAGAGACGCGTCTAACAACTCTTGGCTTAAATTTTCCCAAACATTTAAAAATGAATTTCCTTGTTTACCTACCCCCAAAATAGAGCGAATTGCTAATGTTTGACTCTTATTACTTTTAATAAAATATGGTACAAAAGAATCTTTACTACCCGTAGAACGCCGATACTTTTTACCCTTAGACTTTAGACGAATACCAACGAACAGTTGGGAATTATAAATTGCCAAATAAAAAATACGCAAAACCTGACCTGGGTAGTTTGCTTGTATAAAGAAAAAAATCTTAATTAAAATTTTTTCAGACTTAGATTTTTTACCGTTTTTCGTTAATAAATTAACGATTTTTCTAACTAACGGATCTTCTTGAAACTGATCAAACTGATTCATTTTTAAACTTCTACCACCCCGTTTTTGAGCTTTTAGTGCCATATTTAGACCGTGCAGTAACACGACCTACCAAAGATTCCAAATCCAACTTATTACGAATCAAGCGATATTTAACACCAGGTAAATCCGGGACTCGACCCCCTCGAACCAATACATTAGAATGTTCCTGTAAACGATGAATCTGGCCTGGAATATAAGCTGTAACTTTATTCTTATTTGATAAACGTAATCGACTAACCTTACGTCTGGCCGAATTAGGTTTTTTTGGTGTACGTATAAATAACTTTAGACAAACACCCCGCTTTTGGGGACAACCAAGCAAACTCGGACTTTTTACCTTCCTTTTTTTTTTACAACGAATTCCTTTAAATAATTGATTAATAGTTGGCATATTTACCAAGAAGGGGACTTGAACCCCTACCCAAACGGACTGGAACCTAAACCCAACGTGTCTACCATTTCCACCACCCTGGCCTGGAGTCGCAGGACTCGAACCTACGATCCCCGCACCAAAAACGGGCGCCTTACCGACTTGGCTAGACTCCAATCGGTTCGGTAGGACTTGAACCTACAACATTAGCTTCATGAGAACTACGTTTTACCGATTAAACTACAAACCGAAATATGAGATTAAATCTAACAAAAATACTTTTTTTAATTATTTTATTATTAATGTTGTTAACCGACTTTTCGCGGTTAACAACATTAATAATAAACAAGATTAAACATTACAGAAAGAGAGGGACTTGAACCCCCAACCTTCGGCTTTGGAGACCGAAGTTCTACCTATTGAACTATCTTTCCAACAACCTTAAACATGAAACAAAAAATTAAAATATCATTTTATTATATGCAAGAATTATCCTATAGGGTCGCCTATCTAATAATGACCATAATTTTTATTTTCACAATAACCTATAGGTATAAACAAACTCTAATTTATTTATTATTACCGCAGGGGATAACCCATATTATAAGCACTGACATAACCGAGATATTCACGACGTATTTACATGTCGCCGCTTTAATAACCTTCATGCTAAGTACAATCATTATAATACTGCAAATTTATTTATTTTTTAAACCAGGCTTGTACTATTTTGAAATCCGAATATTAAATAAATATTTAATAAGCTACATCGCAGGATATTTTTATTTTTATATAATACTATATCCTACCCTAATACAACTATCTTGGCAATTTTTCTTTGCTTATACACTAAACTTTAACGCTGTACAACTGATATTCGAACCAAGATTAACAACATATTTAACGTATATAAAAACTGTAGGTACTATGTTAAATGTACTTTTTTTAATCGTAGTATTAACAACGTTGATACTGAACTATACCCCAACAGAGAACCTTGTAAAATATAGAAAACTAATTTATACGGGTATGGTTCTACTTTCAACAGTTATTACACCACCAGACTGCATAAGTCAAATTATTGTTACCTTATTACTGATTAAATTGTATGAAATACAATTGTTTATTCGACTATTAAACAAACGTTATACCGATATACTTAATTAGGCAACCAATCAAAACTTACCAACACACCAACGATTAAAAATAAAAAAGACAATGATAAAGGTAAAAAACATTTCCAACCTAAATCCATTAATTGATCATACCGATAACGCGGCAAAATAGCTCGAGCCCATATAAATAGAATAACGAAAAAACAAATTTTTATACCCAACCAAACACTTCCGGGTATGAATCCCAGATAGGGAATACTCAACCAACCCCCTAGGAATACGGTTGACGTTAAGGCACTCATAAACAGCATATTAGCATACTCCCCGAGAAAAAAAAGAGCAAAACCCATAGCGGAATATTCTACGTTGTAACCAGACACTAATTCGGCTTCTGCTTCCGGCAAGTCAAATGGATGACGATTTGTTTCGGCTAAACAACAAATAAAAAACATTATACCCAACGGTAACAAGGGAAAAATTAACCAAACATCCATTTGACTCAATACGATTTCTGTTAAATTTGCCGATCCGACGCATACAATCACAGTAACTAAAATAAATCCCATCGGGATTTCATAAGAAACCATTTGTGCCGCCGAACGTAATCCACCTAAAAAGGCATATTTTGAGTTACTTGACCACCCAGAAATCAAAACACCATACACACCTAAAGAAGACACAGCTAAGGAGTATAATACACCTAAATGCAAATCCGAGATAACCTGACCATTACCAAAAGGAATAACTGCCCAACTAATTAGACTTAAAACAAAAGTAATAATGGGAGCAATTATAAAAAGAAATGTATTAGCATTAGTCGGTAAAATTGTCTCTTTAACAAAAAGCTTAAGCCCATCCGCCAAAGGTTGTAATAATCCCATATACCCAACGACATTAGGCCCCCGTCTACGCTGAATAGAAGCCATAATTTTACGTTCTGCTAAAGTAAAATAAGCAACTGCTATCAACAACGGCACGACAAGACTCAATATATTTAATACTACAATTAACATACTAATAACGATATTTGGAAGAGTTTAAAACCTCATCGAAGTCGATTCGGAACGGATAAAATACGGCATTATTCGTTTCACACAATATAATGAAACTCAAATTAGAATAATCAGTTTGAATCCAGAACGGTGTGGGGTTTAACTTTAATCGATCTGAATAATTTATATTTTTACGCCGCGTAATCATACGCGATTTTAGTTTTGACCTAAATTTTGGACAAAATTCAATGAGATCTCCTGGCTTTAAAATATAATGATCAAATGTTATTTTAACACCATTTACTAGCACTTTACCGTGCAAGATAGCCTGTTTACTTTCAAAAACCGAAGAAAAAAACCCTAATCTGTATAGATTTATACCCAAGCGACTTTCCAGACACTTCATAAAGCTATCAACTGTTTTAGCCTTATTACACATGGATTTTAACATTTCAAACCGTAAATCCCCGTAAAAACGGCGAACACAAACACCATTAGAGAGCGAATTTTTAAAATACCACCTAGGGTATTTGTAAGGTTGGTTGGGACGACTAGTGGGCCCAACTAAATTATAGTTTTTACATAACTTCTGATACCTACGTCTTTTACGACTACTTAAAACACCTAAAATACGATCCCATTTAACATGAAGAAAACTATTTTTTTTTTTTAATAAACAACCCCAAATATCAGTTTTAGACCAAAAACATGACTTGTATATTGATTTAAATTTCATTAAAATTTTTATTACGGGTATAAAAACCTTTACGACAACTATTTATTAAAGCGTATAAATACCAATTACTAATCGTAGAATTACTTAAAGATACGTTACAAGGATACGGAACACTCTTAATATTTAACCCATTTACCACAATATGCGGAACAAACTTACCCTCGCTCTCCGCTATAGACGCCTTGTCCACTTCGTGAATCACTATCAAATCTAAATACAACTTGTTACGTATTTGGGAAAAGTCCCAAGGACTGACTACAATATTAAAACCCTCTAAACTCGATAGACACAATAATAATGAAACAAAAGATATATCCCCACCAACCAGCAAAATTTTGCCTCTATTTGAAACAACATTACACAATACTTTGAAGCTATCTTTTAACCCACCGAGATTAGCCCAAATATCTAAATAACAAACTTTGTTCCGATGCCCAATCAAAAACGGGTATAACGATTTGTCAATACACCTACTATTTGGTCCGACATAACCTAAGTTATTAACGAAGACCGAATAAAAATTATTATACTTTAATTTGTTAACCTTTAAACGCATTATGTTTTTTTGCCCTCTTTTACCCTAATCAATTCGTTTTTATACAAGACACCACGACCTTTATAAGAATCGGGAAATCGTAATTTCCTTAAGCTGGAAGCAAAATAATTTAAACGAACAAGGTGGGACGAACGCATGTGTATCTCATTTTTTATGCATTTTATATTTATAACTTCGGGAATCGGTATAAAATGCATATGACTGTAACCCAATTTTAAAACAATTGTATTGTCAACTTTATCCACCTTATACCCTACACCGTGCAGCACCAGTATCAATACATAAGATAGACTAATACCGTATAGGCCCTGTTTTAAACAACATAATTCTTGACTATTTAAGGGCTTAGAAAATGCGAGAGTTCCCGATACTTGGACAAAGTTTGATTTACATTTAACAACAACCCTACCTAACGGACCTAACAATAGTATATTTGAACCATCTTTAACACAAGTAACACGAGGGGGTAACCGAAAAAAGAATGATTTCATTCAAAATAAGCTAAAACTTCCCCACCCAACCCTAACTGTAACGCAATTTCCAACGTCATTATACCCCGCGTTGTAGAAACAATTGTAACACCGACGAACCCCGATAAACGGGCAAGATCCACTCTAGAAGCATATACGCGTTGTGTTGGCTTCGACAACACACAGACGTACTTTATTAATGGAAAACCCTCATTATACAATAGATGAACTAATAAAGTCTTATTGCTTAACTTAGCATAACCCTTAATCAACCCTTGGTCCCAAAGAATATCTAAAACGCTTGTACAAAAACTTGCATCATGAAATAAAAAACTTTTATGATAGACTTTTTGACTATTAGACAAATGACTTAATAAATCAACTAACATTTAAACTAGACTCTTAATTTTATGTCTGAAGTTGGACTTGAACCAACGACCTAAGGATTTTCAGTCCTCCGCTCTACCTGCTGAGCTACCCAAACAAAAACTTTTTGTTTGGGAAAATTGGGACTCGAACCCAAGACCTTTGGATTAAAAGTCCATTGCTCTACCTGCTGAGCTACATACCCTGGCCAACTAAACCCTCCTTAAGTTGGGATTGAACCAACGACCCAATGGTTAACAGCCATTTGCTCTACCTGCTGAGCTACCAAGGACTATAGACTGGGGACGGATTCGAACCATCATTAATGAAACTGCAACCCACCGCATTAAACCTTTATACTACCCAGTCAAGGCGAATAAGGGGATTCGAACCCCCGACTTCCAGAATCACAACCTGACACTCTAACCAACTAAGTTATACCCGCCGAATATACGACTTATCGGACTTGAACCGATACTCTTAACATAGAAACAGATTTTAAGTCTGACGTGTATACCTATTTCACCAAAGTCGTTATAACGGAAAAGGGATTCGAACCCCCGACTTTTGGGGTATGATCCCAACGCTCTAACCACTGAACTACCCCGTTTACATAAACCTAGGGGTGGAGGGGTTCGAACCCCCGACCTTGTGTTTGTAAGACACATACTCTACCACTGAGTTACACCCCTTTACACTATGGCAATCTCCTACGGGATTTGAACCCGCGTCTACGCCGTGAAAAGGCAACGTCCTAACCACTAGACGAAAGAGACAAAATTAAATCAGGCTATATCTAGGGTTTACTCATCACGCGTTTAAACGCGTGAAATCTCTATTTTTAATTTAACCCCAACAGGGTTTTGTACAACATCTAAAAAACGTAGAATAACCGAAATATTGCTTGCTACAATTTTAACACCAACCCCATATTCCCTTAGCTCAAACTGATCCTTAGACTTTTTATTACCTAAAGGGGAACGTAAAAGAGTAAAGCGGCGTATTTTAATCGGTAACCCAACAAACAAAAAATTTATAGGTAAAACAAACAACCACTGTCTTATGTTTAACAACTGAGTAGATTTAACAACCAACTTGCAACAATACTGATTACAATGCTTTGTATTAGACATACATTAATTTTAAACCCATTTTAAAACAGTAGGGCTTAGTACGAGTCAGCTAAAGACCTTACAATCCGCACACATCTCGCCTATCAAGGTAGTAGTCTTCCACCCCCCAATGAAAATTTATATAAAGGTGAGTTTCCCGCCAATACGGTCGATTATCTCTTCAGGATGTAGCTACTCGGCTTGCCTATAATAACAACCGAAACACCAGGGATTCTGTTTTCCCGGTCCTCTCGTACTAGGGTATAAACCTTGTAATTTTCAAACAACCATAGGAGATAGGGACCAAACTGTCTCACGACGTTCTAAACCCAACTCACGTACCACTTTAGTCGGCGAACAGCCGAACCCTTGGAACCTTCTCCAGCTCCAGGATGTGATGAGTCGACATCGAGGTGCCAAACGAACCCGTCGATAGGAGCTCTAGAGGATCATTAGCCTGTTATCCCCGGCGTACCTTTTATCCATTGCGCGATGACCCATCCACACAGAACCACCGGATCACTATGACCGACTTTCGTCCCTGATCGGTATGTATCCCTCACAGTCAAGCAGGTTTTTGCCATTACACTCTACTTCCCTACTAGGAAATGAACCTACCTTTGTATGCCTCCGTTACTCTTTAGGAGGCGACCGCCCCAGTCAAACTACCAAATAAATACTGTTCTTTTAAAATTAGTAAGTAAATCAAAAAATTACGGAGTGGTATTTCACCAATGCATCAACGATTTTCTTGCGAAAAGATATCATATGCTCCCACTTATCCTACACTGTAAAATTTAATTTACAATATCTATCTATAGTAAAGGTGCACGGGGTCTTTCCGTCCAACTATGGTTTGATCGCATCTTCACAATCTTTGCAATTTCACTGAGTCCCTGCTGGAGACAGCGGGGAAGTCGTTACACCATTCATGCGGGTCGGAACTTACCCGACAAGGAATTTCGCTACCTTAGGACCGTCATAGTTACAGCCGCCGTTTACTGGGGTTTAACCATCACGCAAAAACGTTAAGGATTACCCTACCAGCACCGGGCAGGTGTCAGTCCCTATACATCCTCTTACGAGTTAGCAGAGACCTGTGTTTTTAGTAAACAGTCGCCACCCCCAATTTTGTGACGAGTCACCCCTATTATAGGGTAACTCACTCCTTTTCCCGAAGTTACGGAGTTATTTTGCCGAGTTCCTTCAGCAGGGTTATCTCAAGGCCTTAGTGTCTTACACCCGTCCACCTGTGGCGGTTTAAGGTACGGTATTTAATAAATAACCTATTTCCTGGGAAGAATAGTCTACACCTAAAGCAGCTTTAGGTATAGAGTGAATCTTCCGTCAGTCACTTTTTACAGTAAAATCTTACCCATTACTAGAACCTTTGGGTTAAAAGCTTAGGGACCGTTTATAAACCGATCAGGTTGTACCTTGGATCGAAAACCTTAGACTTTCGGCCACAACGTTTATACCACGTTGTTTTATGCTACTCATGCAAGTATTCTCATTTCTGATATCTCCATTTTAACTTAACAATAAAACTTCCTGAAATACAGAACGTTCTGCTACCACAGCATTTATGTGCTGTCTAAAGATTCGGTCATAACTTTAAGCCCTCATTATTTACGGAATTCTATTTCTAGACCAGTGAGCTGTTACGCTTTCTTAAAAGGGTGGCTGCTTCCAAGCCTACCTTCTGGTTGTCATAGAAAAGACAACTACCTTTTCCACTGAAGTTATATTTTGGACCTTAACTTTTAGTCTGGGCTGTTTCCCTTTTGAGCACGAATCTTTGCATTCGTGCTCTGACTACAATAAATAAAAACTTAGTATTCGGAGTTTGTTAAAACTTAGTAAGCAATAATGCCCCCGCATTCATACAGTGCTCTACCCCTAATTTTATTAATATAATGCTCTACTTAAATAGATTTCGCAGAAATCCAGCTATAACCGACTTTGATTGGCCTTTCACCCCTAAACTCAAGTCATCCCAGTATTTTGCCACATACACGGGTTCGGTCCTCCATTGATTGTTTCCAAAACAATATCAACCTGCTCAAGCCTAGATCAGACGGTTTCGGGTTTTTAACGAAAGACTTTAATAGCCGATTAATGACTCGATTTATCTTCGCTTTCACATATTAGTTTAAGCTTGCCTATCATTAAAAGTCACTTGCCCATTATACAAAAGGTAAGCCGTTGTTATTAAAACGTCGACTCAAACATGGAATTTCAGGGTCTTTTCAAAGTCAAAACTTCTTTTTCACCTTTCCCTCACGGTACTTGTACACTATCGGTAAATAGAATTTATTAGGTATTGAGGGTGGTCCCCCAGTAATCGGATAAGATTAACATGTCTAATCCTACTAACTAGAATAAATAAAACAAAAAAATTTACAGGACTAACACCTTCTACGGAATTTCAAATTTTGCTAATAATTCTATACCCAACCACGTTCGCTCACCACTACTAATGATTTCTCGGTTGATTTTTATAAAAGGTACTGAGATGTTTCACTTCCCCCCATATATGTCGATAAAATGACCGGTCTTTTGACCGTGATTTGTCATTATAGGTAGATCGTTATCACAGGTTTAAAGTCCTACTCCGATGCTTTCGTAAATAACGCCTATTTTCTACTTCCAAGGCATCCCTTCCAAGCTAAAAACACTATAA